GAGACTAAAAGGAATGTATAAACCAATGCTTCCATAGATTCGATCGTGGTTTACAATTATAGCTTCCACACCTATTCATTTGGCATCATTTACCATATAGTATAAAATATAAAGATAAAGAAAAGGAAAAGATAGTGATTCAAGTCAAGATTTCTTAAGTACTCTAACCCTATGTCAAATAAAAAAAAGAGGCGAAAGATACCAGAACAATCTTATATCAGACTACTTGTCTCCTTGTAGTTGGATCTCCTATTTTTTGGAATGCTCCAAATTCCACTTGAGCATCCAAATCTGGATCAATACCAGCAAAAACATCTCTGAACAAGGTTCTAGCGCCATGCCAAATGTGTCCGAAAAAGAAGAGCAAAGCAAACGTAGCATGACCAAAAGTGAACCAACCCCTTGGACTGCTACGAAAAACACCATCAGATTTCAAAGTAGCCCGATCTAATTCAAAAATTTCACCTAATTGGGCACGTCTAGCATATTTTTTAACAGTCACAGGATCACTATAACTGACTCCATTGAGTTCGCCACCATAGAACTCAACAGTTACACCTACTTGTTCAACACTATACTTTGATTCTGCTCTCCTAAAAGGAACATCGGCTCTCACAATTCCGTCTCCATCCACCAAAACCACCGGAAATGTTTCAAAAAAAGTAGGCATACGACGTACAAAAAGCTCGCGCCCTTCTTTATCTCTAAAGACAGGGTGCCCTAACCATCCAACAGCTATTCCATCCCCGTTATCCATTGACCCTGCTCTGAATAATCCCCCTTTTGCCGGATTATTACCAATGTAATCATAAAAAGCTAATTTTTCGGGAATTTTAGACCAAGCTTCCGATAAACTTAGATTTTCGTCTAGTCCGGCGCTAACTCTTCGGTATATTTCTTGCTGAAAGTATCCTTGATCCCACTGATAACGAGTGGGACCAAATAATTCGATTGGAGTTGTTGCTGAACCATACCACATAGTTCCAGCAACAACGAAAGCTGCAAAAAAAACAGCAGCGATACTACTGGAAAGTACAGTTTCAATATTGCCCATACGCAATCCTTTGTATAGACGTTGAGGCGGACGGACACTAAGATGGAATAAGCCCGCTAATATGCCCAATGTACCCGCTGCAATATGATGAGAGGCAATTCCTCCGGGAACAAAAGGATCAAAGCCTTCCGCGCCCCATGCAGGACTTACAGGTTGTACTTTTCCGGTTAGTCCATAAGGATCGGACACCCATATTCCAGGACCATACAAACCTGTTACATGAAATGCGCCAAAACCAAAGCAAGCCAACCCTGAGAGAAATAAATGAATTCCAAAAATCTTAGGCAAATCCAAAGAAGGTTTGCCCGTACGTTCATCGCAGAATATTTCTAGGTCCCAATACACCCAATGCCAGATAGCTGCCAAGAAGCACAAACCAGAAAACACAATATGTGCTCCTGCCACACCTTCATAACTCCAAATACCAGGATTCGTTATAGTTCCCCCTGAAATACTCCAACCACCCCACGAATTAGTTATTCCTAAACGAGTCATGAAGGGTATAACGAACATACCTTGTCTCCACATTGGATCGAGAGCGGGGTCAGAGGGATCAAAAACCGCTAATTCGTATAAAGCCATCGAACCGGCCCAACCAGCAACTAGGGCTGTATGCATTATATGGACCGAAAGTAATCGACCAGGATCATTCAATACGACAGTATGAACACGATACCAAGGCAAACCCATGGAAATACCCCTTTATCAAAAAAAAACTAGACACTATGTCACTTTATTTTATCGCATTGGAATTGGAAAAGACTATACTATGTACCTAACTTTTCAGTAAATTCTGTATGAGAAAAGGTTAATATTTATTCCGTTCCATTGAAAATAAGGGAAAAATTCTGTTCGTAAGAACAAAGAGAAGCGGATCTATTCTATACCCGATAAGTACCAATACGCAATGGGAGGATTACTCCTACTTTCGGGAAACAAATACATAGATACTTGTTTATCATTCCAACGATTGATACGTTAATTAAATTTTCTCTTTATTCATTCTGTCTTACTCTATAAACCTTTCAATATAAACCTTTCAATATAAACCTTTCAATCTATGTATAAAAATCTATGTATAAAATATAATAAAGAGAAAAAGAGATAAAGATGATAAAGCCATTGTTACGTTTCCATATTAACGCGAAGTATAGTACTCAATTTTGTCTTTAAATTAATGCCCGTTGGTGTTCCAAAAGTACCTTTTCGGAATCCCGGAGAGGAAGATGCAACTTGGGTTGAGTTATAGTGCGACTTGTCAGACATATTGAGTCATATGGAATTTACCCGTTTTCTCCCCCGATCGAGATATCCTCTGTTTCGCCCAAGAAATATTGTATTGAGGGAAGCATCAATCATTCGGAGCGTGAAGTGTAATTAGATCAATTTATTTATATTTGCATTTTGGGATCCATATTATCAATTAGGAGGATTTATGGTTCACTTGGAAAAATAAAAATAAAGTATTCAGGCTCCGTTCAGAAAATACCAAATTGGTAATATATGTTGGTAATATATGTATAATTATTACTTGTATTATAAAGGATTCTTATCCTTACTATATTACTATGAGTAAGATGAGTTACTATAAGAGTGATTTCAAACGTCCAACCAATAACCAACAGAATAGCATGATGAATACATCAAATAGTTGAGTTGGGAAAAGACATGAAACGAATTGAAAAAAAAAGAAGTGGTACTGAGATTATTTGCCCTATATGTGCAAATAAAATTCGGACAGATCTTTTCCCGGAGTAGAACATGAACCTAAAAGAAATGCAAGGGCCCATTCAGGAACAAGAAAATTGCATCGTGATTTGAATATCGATGAAATAATACATCAATGAAAGAGATTAGTTCAATAAATTCTTTTTTTATAGGTAAGGAAGCGAGAACACATCTCATGTTTTTTGAAAAATGGAAGAAAAACGTTTTTTTTAGAAAAACCTATTAATATTAAGTTAAAGAAAAAAGAAATAGAACAAGAATCGACACATTGATTCTTTTTTCCCCATTTCATTTTTATTTTGAACCGTATGCATCCAAAGGTGCGTGTACGGCTCCTAAAGGACTAAAGGATAGGATTTTGTCCTAATCAACCGACTTTATCGAGAAAGATTACTTTTTTTAGGACAAGAGGTCAAGGAAGAGATCTCGAATACTATTGTTGGTCTCATGGTATATCTCAGTATAGAAGATCAGACTAGGGATCTTTATTTATTTATAAACTCTCCCGGCGGATGGGTAATATCAGGAATAGCTATTTTTGATACTATGCAATTTGTGACGCCCGACGTGCATACAATATGCATGGGAATAGCCGCTTCAATGGCATCTTTCATCCTGGTCGGAGGAGAAATTACCAAACGTCTAGCATTCCCTCACGCTTGGCGCCAATGAGTTTTGATTTGAAAAAAAAAGAAACACTATGCCTTCGCCATATTGAATATGAATAATAAGTAATAATAGCATGGCACTTCGAGTTCGATCTAAACAAACCATTATTTTATTGTTTTTTCATAACATGAGATTTTGTATCGAGATAGTAGTATGAAACAAAGGGTATTTCCGATTTGTTGATTTTATGTGTCGGGAGTACATTTCAGCGTCACAAACTTTTTTTCTTCCACACCAGAAGTCTCTTTTTTATATTCATCTTATGAAAGAGTACGAAAAAAAAAAAGATAAATTTTCCTTATTTGATCGTATCAGAAGGGAACTTTGGGATTGCTAAATCATAGATAAGATATCTATATAAAGCAACAGAACCATCATAGTATTTTTTACTCCTACGAAAGGAAGGGTGGTAAATGGATAATTCAACGATCTGAATCAGATAAATTATATTTCTTCGATAGAATAGAAGAGAAGAATAAAGTAAATTCCATTGCGGAGCCGTATGCAACATAGAAATGCCCGTACGGTTGTTCAATTCCATTTTCTTCTTTTTATTTTTTTTTTTCTTTAATTTAGCCCGATCATGCGAGATAGAAGAACCTGTTATATCAATAACATTAGGTTAGGATTATGATTCATCAACCTGCTAGTTCTTTTTATGACGGAAGATCAGGGGACTTTTTCAGGGAAACGAGACAGATAGTGAAACTTCGCGAAACCCTCACAAAGGTTTATGTACAAAGAACAGGTATGCCTCTTTGGGTTGTAGCCCAAGACATGGAAAGAGATATTTTTATGTCAGCAACAGAAGCCCAAGCTCACGGCATTGTTGATCTTGTAGGGGCGGATCCTGAGGATTTCGAGGATTTTTTATTGTAAATCTATTTCAAACCGTAATTGAATTTTTTGTGATTTTATATTGAATATAAAAAATTGATAATCATTAATTATCAGATTAATTCTCAGGTTAAGATCGATCTAAACCAACCCATTCCATTCTAATTTCTAATTATATATACAACGTATATATATATATACGACATGCCAACTATTAAACAACTTATTAGAAATGCAAGACAGCCAATAAGAAATGTTACGAAATCTCCCGCTCTTAGAGAATGTCCTCAGCGTCGAGGAACATGTACTAGGGTGTATGTGCGACTCGTTCAGATCATGCAAATACAAATGATAAAATTTTTCCAGTATTACTGAACGGCACCAATGAATAGAGTAAATGGAAAAGATTTTTCATATATCTATATTGTGTATTGTGTATGGAATTTATGGTTTCCATTGGTGTAAATCCAATCACCTAAATTTGAGATGAAAAGCAATTCCCCATAGGTAGTAAATAGTTATCCATTAAGCGGAGGAAATGGTATCATAAGAAGCAAAAAGATTATGCTCCCGTTGTTAAAAGAACGGACTAAGAGGGTCAGCTACCTAGCCAACTTTCCTAATTAAATGCCGTTACTGTATAGATAACTCTTATTGTGAAAAGAGCTATTACTCTATAATTGATGGGTAGAGCCAAAGAGTGTGAACTATACAAGTTCACAATACCATTTGATTAAATGAAAGAAGAAGCTCCGGTGTATAGAGAGGACCTCGCCGTTTAAGAAATAACCATAGAAACGAAGGAACCCACTTTTTTTTAGTATCATTAGAATTTATTATTTTCAGGTGAAATGCCTGAAAGGAATAAAAAATGGTGGTAAGGAAGGTTATAGTAGCAAAAGCCATTCGAATTCATATTTTATATATCGGAATAATCCGTTTTGTTATTCATCGACCAAGGGGGATAAAAGGATGGCTGAAAGAATAGAAATCAATTAGTTATTCATTAAGGTTTAATTTGATTCAATGACAAGAGTTAGACGGAGATATATAGCTCGTAGACGTCGAACAAAAATTCGTTTTTTTGCGTCAACCTTTAGAGGGGCTCATTCGAGACTTATTCGAACGATTACTCAACAAAAAATTAGAGCTTTGGCTTCCTCTCATCGAGATAGAGGCAGGCAAAAGAGGGATTTTCGTCGTTTGTGGATCACTCGGATAAATGCAATAACTCGTGAAAAGTTGGTATTGTATAGTTATAGTATATTAATACATAATCTGTACAAGAAGCAATTGCTTCTTAATCGTAAAATACCTGCACAAATAGCTATATCAAATAAGAATTGTCTTTACATGATTTCCAACAAGATCATCAAATCAAATTCAAATAAAGTAGATTATAAAGTCATGTACAGTAAAGGAATGATTGAAACGAAACAGAATTCCCCGGAGTGACTTCTCCGGGAAGATAGAATAAAAATCACTAAAAAAAAAAATAAGTAATAGGAATGAACGAACATGTTAAAAAAAAATGGGAATTTTTTTTTCTTTTAACACTGGAACCCACTCTTCTAGATTCTAGGCCTTTTCGAACAAAAAACACATCTGAGCTTGAGTTACAATTGGAGTTTGGAGTCAATCGAGGAGTATGTCTATTTTTTTTTTCTAGGACGAGTAATTCGAGTTCGGGGGATCGACTCCGATTTTTTATTCTTAAATAGTCTCTCATTATTAAGAAAGGGTAACAAAGATAAAATACGGGCTTGCTTTATAGCAATAGTGATTAATCGTTGTTGTTTCAAAGTCAATCTATTCACCCGTCTAGATAATATTTTCCCTTGTTCACTAATAAATCGACTAATTAAACTCATGTTTCTATAATCGATTCGATCCCCCGATCTAATTGGGGGCAAACGCCTACGAAAAGATCGTTTGGATTTGCGAAAAGATTGCTTGGATTTACGAAAAGATTGTTTGGATTTATCCATGGTTTATTCCTTATCTCTAAAATTCTATTTCTTTATTTTATTTACTTCAGATCCTACCAAAATAGGCTTTGATTTGTATGCATAATGTATACACATTATTCATATTCTATATTAAAAATGAAAATTAAATATATGTTAAGCTCTTTTTCTTCTTTGACTTGAAAAGAACACATATATGTTCCGTTCAATCTATTTCTTGATTTCCCCATGAATCGTATGCTTGTGACAATAGCGACAAAATTTTATCAATTCTAATCGACCAGGCGTATTGTGTCGATTCTTTTGAGTAATATATCTAGAAATACCCGGCGATTCCTTATTGACATCATTTCGGGCACAACTGGTACATTCTAAAATAACTATAACTCTTACATCCTTACCCTTAGCCATAAACCCCCTTTGAATTTTGTATCGGCTTAACTCTTACATTTTCGATCCGAGCTGAAGAAGAAGAAAACAAAAATAAATTAAATAGAAGTTACTAACTAGAAATGGAATTTTCTAAAAATTTCGTTGCAATTATCATTAAATTCTTATTTATTCAAATTTAAAAATTAATATTAATATAATTAAGTAAAAATTTTCATTTTATATTTTATAGAGTAATAAAATAATAATTTTATGAAGTAATAATTAAGTAATACAATTTCTTTCTAACTATCAATTGTTCCTATCCTAAATCCACTAAATTATTATTCTTATTTAATTTAAGTATCTTCTTTCTATGCTATGATTTTGCGGAACCCTCCCTAGACTGGATCCACATTTAAATTTTAGGTCTCCCAAATTCGATCTTCGATCTATCACATTTTTGTTGAGGTTCCATACACTTTTTTCTTTTCTCCCTATCCTAAAGCTAAGGAACTGAAACGAAAGAACTGAAAAAGGAGGGAGGAAATTCGAAATTTGAGTCATGTAGAATTGTATCTCTAATTTTATTCATTTCTTCACATAATCAATAACTAGAATCAAAAAAATGGGAATGACAAGGCATCCGGGAATAAACGATTAATCTCTATCAATAGGCCTGCTAAAGACCCAAACCATAGAGTACTTAGCACAGGTGCTACGGAGAGATATGTTTTTATATCTCGCATTGAAAATCCTCCTTTCCTATGGACATATGTGTATATGGTCAGATGTTGTAGTTCAAGATCATTTGTATTTATTTTACACAGAATTCCGAATTAAATGCTAAAATAGATATGTACAATTAATCAATAG